AATAAGATGCCTGACAAAAAGGACTATTTTGATAGAATAGAACATGTATATATATATACTCTTATTATATTTTATGGAATTAAACCATACCCAAAGATATCAAAAATCATTGTGCATCTTACACTTAAATATAAATTAATAAATTAAAAATTAAATAGAAAGGTAAGCTAAATTTAAGCTAATAGGTTCATACCCTACTTATAGAGATAACTCTCCTCTCTAATCAAAAAAAGAATATTATTATTCCTAATTACTTTAATTACAAGAACAATTATTACAGTATCTTCTAATAATTGAATTGGAATATGAATAGGATTAGAACTAAATATAATATCATTTATTCCTATTATCATATCAAAAACTAATAAGTCAAATTCAGAAGCTGCTATAATTTATTTCTTAACCCAGAGAATTAGCAGTATATTATTATTAACTATAGTATTCATAAGATTAATATTTAAAAACCCTTTCATAACAATAATAATAAACATTATTATTACAATAAGACTATTAATTAAATTAGGAGCTGCCCCATTCCATAAATGGATACCTGATATATTAAGAAAAATAAGATGAAACAATTGTATACTATTAATAACTTGACAAAAAATTGCTCCTCTAACCATAATTAGAAACATAAATAATATAAGACTTATAATAAATATATCAATTATTTGATCTATTGGAATTGGAAGAATTGGAGGAATTAACCAATCATCCCTCCGCAAAATAATAGGATATTCCTCAATTAATCATCTAGGATGAATGTTAGCAATTAATAAGTCAATAAATTTATGAATCATATATTTAATTATTTATATAATTTTAACCATTATGGTATGTAAATTATTTAATAAATACAAAATATTTTTTATTAACCAAATTAGAACATTAAATATAACAAATTCAGAAAAAATTAACATATTTATTATAATAATAAGAATAGGAGGTTTACCCCCTTTTATTGGATTCTTGCCTAAATGAATTACAATTCAAAGAATAGTAGATAATAAAGAATTTATATTGATATTTATTATAATTATATTTAGATTAGTTACTTTATTATATTATATCCGAATTATAACTAGAATATTCTTAACATACAGAACATCAATTAAATGAAGAACCTTTGATAATAATAGATCCATAATAATAATATCTATTAATATAATATTACCTATTATTATTATTACAGATATAATCTAAAAAAGCTTTAAGTTAAACAATTAAACTATTAACCTTCAAAGTTAAAAATACATTTTATGTAAGCTTTAGGGTTTCCCCTACCTTAGAATTGCAGTCTAATATCATAAACTTGACTATAAAGCTGTTAATAATTTAATAGAGGGCTATACAGCCATAAATAAATTTACAATTTATCACCTAAAATTCAGTCACTCTATTAACTATAATTGAATAAATGACTATTTTCTACTAATCACAAAGATATTGGAACTTTATATTTTATATTTGGAATATGAGCTGGAATAGTAGGATCAGCTATAAGAATGATCATCCGAATTGAATTAGGACAACCCGGAAGATTTATTGGAGATGATCAAATTTATAATGTAGTTGTAACAGCACATGCTTTTGTTATGATTTTTTTTATAGTTATACCTATTATAATTGGAGGATTTGGAAACTGATTAGTACCACTAATAATTGGAGCTCCTGATATAGCATTCCCACGCATAAATAATATAAGTTTTTGATTATTACCTCCTTCATTAACCTTATTAATAGTAAGAAGACTAGCTGAATCAGGGGCTGGTACTGGTTGAACAGTATACCCTCCTTTATCAAGCAATCTAAGACATAGAGGAGCTTCTGTAGATTTGGCAATTTTCTCATTACATTTAGCAGGAGTATCTTCAATTTTAGGAGCCGTAAATTTTATTTCAACTATTATTAATATACGACCAAAAGGAATAACCCCAGAACGAATTCCCTTATTCGTATGATCAGTTGGAATCACTGCACTACTATTACTTTTATCATTACCCGTGCTGGCAGGGGCTATTACTATACTATTAACAGATCGAAATTTTAATACTTCTTTTTTTGATCCTTCAGGTGGTGGAGATCCTATTTTATATCAACATTTGTTCTGATTTTTTGGTCACCCAGAAGTTTATATTTTAATTTTGCCAGGATTTGGACTAATTTCACATATTATTAGACAAGAAAGAGGTAAAAATGAAACATTTGGAAATATTGGAATAATTTATGCTATATTAGCTATTGGAATTCTAGGGTTCATTGTATGAGCTCATCATATATTCACAGTAGGGATAGACGTAGACACTCGAGCATATTTTACATCAGCAACTATAATTATTGCTGTCCCTACAGGAATTAAGATTTTTAGATGATTAGCAACTTTACATGGAGTAAAAATAAATTATTCACCTTCTATACTATGAGCCTTAGGATTCGTATTTTTATTTACTATTGGAGGATTAACTGGAGTAATTTTAGCGAATTCATCAATTGATATTATTTTACATGACACCTATTATGTAGTTGCCCACTTCCACTATGTACTTTCTATAGGAGCTGTATTCGCCATTATAGGAAGATTTATTCAATGATTTCCCCTATTTACAGGATTAACAATAAACCCAAAATGATTAAAAGTACAATTTTTTATTATATTCATAGGGGTTAATATTACATTTTTTCCTCAACACTTCTTAGGATTAAGAGGCATACCTCGACGTTATTCTGATTATCCAGATAGATATACCAGATGAAATATTATTTCATCTATTGGAAGAATTATTTCAATAATTGGAATTATTATATTTATCATAATCATATGAGAAAGAATTATTTCAAAGCGAACTATCTTATTCAATGAACATATAACCCCTAGAATTGAATGATTACAAAAAACACCTCCTGCAGAACATTCCTATAATGAAATTCCTGTAATAACATCAACATTCTAATATGGCAGATTAGTGCAATGAATTTAAGATTCATATATAAAGATATTTAAACCTTTTATTAGAAATAGCAACCTGAGGAAATATTATAATTCAAGACGCAAATTCTTCATTAATAGAACAACTCACATTTTTCCATGATCACACAGTAATAATTCTTTCAATAATTACACTAATAGTAGCTTACATTATAATTATATTAACAAAAAATAAGTTAATTAACCGATACTTACTAGAAGGACAAACAATTGAACTAATTTGAACATTAATACCAGCAGTAACTCTAATCTTTATCGCTTTACCATCTCTGCGATTATTATATATAATTGATGAAATTAATAATCCTTCAATTACATTAAAAGTAATTGGACATCAATGATATTGAAGTTATGAATATTCAGATTTTAGAGATACAGAATTTGATTCATACATAAAACCCACTAATGATTTAAAATCAGAAGAAATTCGACTCCTAGACGTAGATAACCGAACAGTATTACCTATAAATACTCAAACGCGAGTAGTAATTACAGCAGCCGATGTTCTACACTCATGAGCAGTACCCTCACTCGGAATTAAAATTGACGCAGTACCAGGTCGACTTAATCAAGGAACTATTAATATCAACCGACCAGGATTAATATATGGTCAATGTTCAGAAATTTGTGGAGCAAATCATAGATTTATACCAATCGTAATCGAGAGAACAACAACAGAAAAATTTCTAAATTGAATTAATTCAATATCATTAAGTGGCTGAAACTTTAAGCATTGGTCTCTTAAACCAAATTATAGTAAATAAAAAATACTCTTAATGACCTTTAAAGATTTAGTTTATAATAAAACATTAATTTGTCAAATTAAAAATATTAATTAAATTAATAATCTTTATTGCCTCAAATAGCACCATTATGATGAGAAATTTTATTCATTATATTTATTATATCATATATTACAATAAGAATTATAACATATTTTTCCTTCAAAATTAACATCAAAGGAAATATAAAAAATAAAAATCAAATAAAACAATTAAACTGATCATGATAAATAACTTATTCTCAACATTTGATCCAGCTACTTCAATAAGTTATTCATTAAATTGAATAAGAACGTTGCTAATATTAATATTAATACCTTTTAGTTACTGAGTTATACCTAATCGAATTAATGTATTATTTAACAATATTATAATAAAATTACATAATGAATTTAAAATATTATTAGGAGTTAAATCAAAAGGTATAACATTAATAATAGTATCATTATTTTTCTTTATTTTAATAAATAATTTTATAGGACTTATACCTTATATTTTCACAAGATCAAGTCACCTTGCATTTTCATTAACTTTAGCTCTACCATTATGAATAAGAATAATGATCTTTGGATGATTTAATAATACTAACTCAATATTTGCCCATTTAGTACCAAATGGCACACCAGCAGCATTAATGCCATTTATAGTTATAATTGAGACAATCAGAAATATTATCCGACCAGGAAGACTAGGTGTACGATTAACAGCAAATATAATTGCAGGACATTTATTAATAAGATTATTAGGTAATAAATCTATTGATATTAGAAATAATCTATTAGTATTTATTGTAATTGTACAAATTATACTAATAATATTTGAAGCAGCAGTAGCAGTAATTCAAGCATATGTATTCTCAGTCTTAACAACATTATATTCTAGAGAAGTTATAGATTAAATATGAAAATACACAAAAATCACCCCTATCACTTAGTAGATTATAGTCCCTGACCTTTAACAGGATCTATTGGAGCAATAACTTTAACATCAGGGATAGTCCTATGATTCCACAAAAATGAAATATACTTATTCTACATAGGAATATTAATCCTCCTATTAACCATAATACAATGATGACGAGATATTATTCGAGAAGCTACATTTCAAGGACACCATACAATTAAAGTTACTAATGGTTTAAAAATCGGAATAATTTTATTTATTATCTCCGAAATCTTCTTCTTCATTTCATTCTTCTGAGGATTTTTCCACAGAAGATTAGCCCCTACCGTAGAAATTGGAATACTATGGCCTCCTAAGGGTATCATAGTATTTAACCCTATAGAGATCCCCTTGCTAAATACTATAATCTTATTATGTTCAGGAATAACAGTAACATGAGCTCATCATAGATTAATAAATAATAACTATAGAGAAACAAAAAAAAGACTTATTCTAACTGTAATATTAGGAATTTATTTTACAATTCTTCAAGCATATGAATATATAGAAGCAAGATTCTGTATTAGAGATTCAGTTTATGGGTCCTGCTTCTTCATAGCAACAGGATTTCACGGATTACATGTAATCATCGGAACCTTATTCCTAATAATTTGTCTTATACGACATATTAAATGTCATTTTTCCATGAATCACCACTTCGGATTTGAAGCAGCAGCATGATATTGACACTTTGTAGATGTAGTATGACTTTTCCTTTACATCTCAATTTACTGATGAGGTAGATAAATCTTATCCTTTTAGTATAAATGAATATTTTTGACTTCCAATCAAAAGATCTTAATAATAAAGAAAGGATAATATATTTAGTAACAATTTCGGCAACTTTAGCAATCTTATTATCAATTATTGTAATAGTAGTATGCACAATTATCTCAAAAACATCAAATAAAGATCGAGAAAAGTTATCCCCCTTTGAATGCGGATTCGACCCTAAAAGATCAGCACGATCTCCCTTTTCTATTCAATTCTTCTTAATTGCTGTATTATTCCTTATTTTTGATATCGAAATTGCAATTATACTACCGATTATTTTAACAATAAAAACCAGAATAACTAAAACATGAATATTTACCATTACTTCCTTCATTATTATCCTTATTATTGGACTTTATCATGAATGAAATAACGGAGTTCTAGAATGAGCAAAATAAAGCGGGGTTGTAGTTTTATAAAACATTTAATTTGCAATTAAAAGATACTAAATAAATAGTCTGCCTCAAATACAGATAATGAAGTAAAAGTATTTACAATTAGTTTCGACCTAATATTAGGAAATAATTCCCTTATCTAAAAATTAATTGAAGCCAAAGCAGAGGCCTTTCATTGTTAATGAAATAAATGATTTATTAATCCAATTAAAAGAGAATGAGGACCTAAAAGAAGCTGCTAACTATCTTTTAAAGCGGTTAAACTCCGTTTTTCTCTTATTTATATAGTTTATAAACAAAACCCCTTATTTTCAATAAGGAAAAAAGAATGAATTTCTTTATAAGTACTTAAAAGGTATATACCTATCACAACTTCTTCAGAGTTAAGCTTTAATTTAAGCTATTTAAGTCTATTTTAAAATTAAAATTACAAAAAAGAATATAAATACAAAACTAATTAAATAAATTTTTACTCTATTAAATTGATAATTCAAATAAAAAGAACTAGTATAATTAACTAAGTTAGAAAGAGAATTAGACACAAAATATTCACCTCATTTATGATCCATAAATAAAGATCTCATTTTAGAATAAAATATAAACTTTTCTGATAGTATATATGTTCTAAAAGAAGGTATGAATCATATAGAACCTAAAAATTCAACCATATAATTATAAGAAAGACCAAAAATAGAGTTATAAACTGACAAAAAAGATATTCTATAACCTAGTCAACCTCCTAAAAATACAAAAATTAAAGGGAGAACCTTTAAAATTATAGGAAATGTCATAAATAAAGGATAAGGGAAAATTAATCAATTAAGTAAGCTACCACTAAAAATAGATAATATTGTTAATAAAATTAAAGAATACATTATAATATTATCTTCACTATAATTTAAAGTAACATTTAACCCTCTAGAACCTTTAAAACAAAAATAAATTAAACGTAAGCTGTAACAAACAGTCAATCCGACTGATAAATAAAATAAAATAAAAATATAAAAATTATAATAATTAAAAGTTAGATATTCTAAAACCAGATCTTTTCTATAAAAACCAGATAAAAAAGGAAAACCACATAAAGATAAATTAGAAATACAAAAACAAGAACAAGTAAAAGGAATATAATTAATTAAATTTCCCATATGACGAATATCTTGAGAATCATTTATACAATGAATAATTAACCCAGCACATAGAAACATCAAAGCCTTAAAAAAAGCATGAGTTAATATATGATAATAAGCATAAATACTATAACCCATAAAGAGCATTCTTATCATCAAACCTAATTGACTTAAAGTTGACAAAGCAATAATCTTTTTCAGGTCATACTCAAAATTAGCTGATAAACCAGATATAAATATAGTTAAACAAGAAATTAACAAAAAATAATTAAGATTATAATTATATAACAATTCACTAAAACGAATTAAAAGATAAACTCCAGCAGTTACTAATGTAGAAGAATGGACCAAAGCTGAAACAGGAGTAGGTGCAGCTATAGCTGCAGGCAATCATGAAGAAAAAGGAATCTGAGCACTCTTAGTAAAAGCAGCCAAAACTAATAAATTTAATAATCAAAAAGAAATATAGGAGTCCATAAAATTTATATAATAAATAAAATTTCATCTTCCTATATTAAATAATCAAGCAATGCCAATTAAAATAGAAACATCTCCAATACGATTACTAAGAATAGTTAATATACCAGCATTATAAGATTTAAAATTTTGATAATAAATAACTAAACAATAAGAAACCAACCCTAAACCATCCCAACCTAAAAGGATTCTAATTAAATTTGGTCTAATAATTAAAAATATTATTGATAAAACAAAAAGTAATACTAAAAATAAAAAACGGATTTTAAAAGCATCAGAATGTATATAAGAATCTCTGTAAAAAACCACTATAGAAGAAATTAATATAACTCTCCCTATAAATAATAAGGACATTCAATCAAAATATATAGATATACATAAACATACAGAATTTGATCTTAAAATTTCCCAATCCAACAAGAAAGAATTTATGCTAGATAAAAATACAAAACCGGATACAATTATAAAAAATCCTAAAAAAAACAAAAAGAGAGATCATAATTTATAATAATTAAAAATGGATCCAAAGAAAATAATTTCACCTATAATACCACAAATTATAATTCTAATATTAAACTATATGAATCCTAAATAAAACAAGAAAATAAATCAAACTTTAAAAACATAAAATTTAAAGGAATAAAATGAAGAGTAATTAATAAATATTCACGAATATTAATAGAATTAAAAAAAGATAAACCCGAATATGAATAACCATGCTGAGTCATAGAAAATAAATAAATTCTATAACAACATCTTATAAAAGATATAATACCCAGAAATAAAAAAGTTATATAATCCCAAGAAATAACAGAATTAATTAAATAAATTTCCCCTAAAAGATTTAAAGAAGGAGGAGAAGACATATTATTAGAGCATAATAAAAATCAAAATATAGATAAACTAGGTATTCTCAATAAATAGCCCTTATTAATAAATAAACTTCGACTAAAACTTCGTTCATAAATAATATTAGCTAAACAAAAAAGACCTGATGAACAGAAACCATGCCCAATCATTATAACCAAAGAACCCACAAACCCATAATAACTATTAGTTATAATACCACAAATAACTAAAGACATATGAGCTACAGAAGAATAAGCAATAATAGATTTAATATCAATTTGGAATATACATAAAAATCTAACAATTAAAGATCCTCATAATCTTAAACAAACCCAAATAAAATCATAATTAATTGAATATTTACTCAAAAATATATAAACACGAATTAACCCATAACCCCCTATTTTAAGCAAAATGGCCGCCAAAATTATAGAACCAGAAATAGGAGCCTCAACATGAGCCTTAGGAAGCCAAAAATGAAAAAAAGGAATTGGTATTTTAAACAAAAAAGCTAACACTATTGATAAATAAAAATAAAAATTCATGTCACACCCATCCATAAAAACTAATCAGAAGTCCAAAGAACCAGAAATTGATATAATATAAAAAATACCTAATAATAATGGCAAAGAAGCAAATAAAGTATAAAAAAGAAGATAATAGCCAGCAACAATCCGTTCAGGCTGATATCCCCACCCGAAGATCAAAAAAAGGGTGGGGATAAGAGATCTCTCAAAGGAAATATAAAAAATTAACATATTTAAAGAAGAAAAAGTTAATAATAAAGATGTTATTAATAAAAGTAAAACAAATAAAAATATTCATAGATTTTCCTTATCCTTATAAATTTTGTAACTTGCTATTATTATTAAAAATAAAATAAAATAAGAAAGGCCAATCAAAGAATAGGATAAAATATCTACTCCTAATAAACCCCCAGAAGAACAAACAAAATTATAATAATTATTAAAAAATACAAATATTAAAAATATTACTATATAAACTCATATTCTTAATCAATAATTATTAAATAAAGGGATCAAAAATAATAATATAAAAAGGTATTTTATCATGATAATAAAGATATTCTAGATAAATAATCATTACCCTGTCTTCGTACTATGCTAACTAAAATAGACAAGCCAAGAGCACCTTCACAAACAGTAAATACTAAAAATATTAAAGAAAAATATAACTCATATCCATAAATTATTATAACCAAAACTAAAGATAAAAACCCTGATAAAACAATAAATTCCAAACTAAGTAAAGATAAAAGAAGATGTTTACGAGTAGAACAAAAAACAATAGTCCCTCTTAACAAGTTAAATAAAATAACATATTCAAGTATAAGTTTTAATAGTTTAAATATAAAACAATGATTTTGTAAATCATAAATAGGAATTACCTTTAAAACTTCAGTAAAAAGCCACGCTTATCTTTAATCTCCAAAATTAAAATTTTTTTTAAACTATCTACTGATTTGAATTTAATAATATCATTAATGATCAATATAGCTCTTATTTTAATAATATTAAATCACCCGTTAAGTATAGGACTTATTCTAATTTTACAAACATTAATTACAGCAATATTAATTGGCTATATAATAAATTCATTCTTATTTTCTTATATTATCATTATTATTATATTAAGAGGAGCTTTAGTATTATTTATTTATATAGCAAGAATCGCAAGTAATGAAAAATTTAACTTATCAATTAAAAATTTATTATTAAGAGCAATTATATTATCAGTATCATTATTATGATTCTTCCTATATAATAAAATAACCTTTTCTAATAATATAATTTACATTGAAGAATTAAGACTGATTAAATTATTTAATACTAACACTGCTAAAATTACTTTATTAATAATTATTTATTTACTTTTAGCAATAATTGCAGTATCAAATATTGTTAAAACAAATAATGGCCCCCTTCGAATAAGATCTAATTATGAATAAACCTATACGTAAAATCCACCCCTTATTTAAAATCATTAATAGATCTTTAATTGATTTGCCTTCCCCCTCCTCAATTTCCTTATGATGAAATTTCGGATCACTCTTAGGAATATGCTTAATAATTCAAATCATTAGAGGATTATTTTTAGCTATACATTATACTGCTAATATTGAATTAGCCTTTAATAGAGTAGTACATATCTGTCGAGACGTTAACAATGGCTGACTTATACGATATACGCATGCAAATGGAGCATCTTTATTTTTTATTTGCTTATACTTACATATTGGACGAGGTTTATATTATGGATCATATAAATTGCATATAACTTGATCTATTGGAATTGTATTATTATTATTAATTATAGGAACTGCTTTTTTAGGGTATGTTTTACCTTGAGGGCAAATATCATTATGAGGAGCAACTGTTATTACAAACTTATTATCAGCTGTCCCTTATTTAGGAAAAACATTAGTAATATGATTATGAGGGGGCTTTTCCGTAGATAACGCCACATTAACACGATTCTTCACATTACATTTTTTATTACCCTTTATTATTGCCGGAATAGTTATTATTCATTTATTATTTCTCCACCAAACAGGAAGAAATAATCCTTTAGGATTAAATGCTAATTATGACAAATCACCTTTCCATCCTTATTTTTCTATTAAGGATTTAATAGGAATAACTATCACATTATTTTTATTTTCACTATTAATTCTTCTAGAACCCCGAATATTAGGGGATCCTGAAAATTTCATCCCAGCCAACCCTTTAGTAACACCTGTTCATATTCAACCCGAGTGATATTTTCTATTTGCTTATGCAATTTTACGATCCATCCCTAATAAACTAGGAGGAGTGTTAGCAATACTCTTATCAATTATTATTATTGCTTTACCTATGATTATTAACAAAAGAAAATTTCAAGGAAATGCCTTTTACCCTATTAGAAAAAGAATATTTTGAAGAATAGTATCAATTATTATTCTATTAACTTGAATTGGAGCACGACCTGCAGAAGAGCCTTATATTTTAACAGGTCAAGTATTAACTTTATTATATTTCTCCTACTTCATCATTAACCCTTTAACTAAAAAAATCTGAGACAGACTATTGGAATAACATTCTAGTTAATAAGTTTTAGAAAAACATATACTTTGAAAGTATAAGAAGAAAGTTTAATTCTTTCATTAACTTGACACTTAAAACAGTGAATTAAAGATTAATATAAAACCCAAACTAATAGAGACAAGTAAAACAAAAAGAAATTTAAAGATAAAGGTAAAAATAATTTTCAAGTCAAATATATTAATTTATCATAACGAAACCGTGGTAAAACCCCTCGAACCCAAATAAATCAAAACACAATTAAAATTACCTTTAAATAAAAAAATAAAGAAAATAAATCACAACCTAAAAATATGATTACAGTTAACAATCTTATAAAAATAATATTAGAGTATTCAGATAAAAAAATAAAAGCAAATCCCCCTCTTCTATACTCAACATTAAATCCTCTAACAAGCTCTCTTTCTCCTTCAGCAAAATCAAAAGGTGATCGATTAGTTTCAGCTAAACAAGAAGAAATCCAACAAAAAAATAAAGGAAAATTTATAAATAAGAATCAACTATATTTTTGATAATATATAAAATCAATTAAATTGTATCTAAAAACAAAAATAATAATACATAATATAATTAAAATTATTCTAACTTCATAAGAAATAACTTGAGCAACCGAACGTAATCTTCCTAGAAGAGCATAATTGGAATTAGAAGATCAACCAGAAAGTATAACCCCATAAACCCCTATACCTGTACAAACCATAAAAAAAAGAATACCATAATTAAAATTATAAACATTAATTAAAAAGGGGTAAATTATTCATAACAAAAATGATAAAATTAATAAAAAAATAGGAGAAATATAATAAATTAAGGAATTAGATTTATAAGGAAAACTCTGCTCCTTAAAAAATAATTTTAATCCATCAGAAAAAGGCTGAAGAAGGCCTATAAAACCTAACTTATTAGGACCTTTACGAAGTTGAATATAACCTAAAACTTTACGCTCTAACAAAGTAACAAAAGAGACACAGACCAAAACACAAACAATAGTCAATAAATAAATTAACAAAAACAATACTATTTGTAATAATTATATTACATTAATAAATTCTAAATTTACTGCACTAATCTGCCAAAATAGTTATAAATATTCAACATAAACAAATTTTTTGATATAAAAGGTCCTTTCGTACTATTTTATACTTTAAAAATAAAGAAGATAGAAACCGACCTGGCTCACGCCGGTCTGAACTCAGATCATGTAAAATTTTAAAGGTCGAACAGACCTAGAAATTAAGCTTCTGCACTTAAATCTAATTTTAATCCAACATCGAGGTCGCAAACTCTTCCATCGATAAGAACTCTCCAAAAGAATTACGCTGTTATCCCTAAGGTAATTTAATCTAAATTCCATAATAAAGGATTATATATATACATATAAATAAATAATAAAATATGAGAGTTAAAAAAATCTCAATGTCACCCCAACAAAATTTCCAATAAAATAAGATTTTAATTAACAAAATAAATTTATAATTAATTGAAAATAAAATTCTATAGGGTCTTCTCGTCCCCCTTTAAAATTTAAGCTTTTTTACCTAAAAATTAAATTCAATTTATTAATATAAAGAAAGCTATTCCCTCATCCGACCATTCATTCCAGCCTTCAATTAAAAGACAAGTGATTATGCTACCTTCGCACAGTCAAAATACTGCGGCTATTTAAAAAAATCATTGAGCAGGCCAAACCTAATATAATTTAACATTAAGACATGTTTTTGTTAAACAGGTGAAGAATATATTTGCCGAATTACTATATATTAATTTCAAATTTACTAATCTTATCATTATTACTAATTATAAAATATTCATAACTAAAATTTAATAAAGATCTAAATTAAAACAAAATAAAATAAATAATAAATTTAATTATAACAAAATATAATGATGAAAATTTTTAATCCTACTAATTTTATATTATTAAAATAATTATAGATGTATCTCAAAAGCTTATCCCTTTAAGATTTAGATTATCAATATACAAAAAAAATAAATTGATCTATTGGAATTAGATAATCCTGAATTAAACTCAATTATTAAAAAACCAGATATATAAAAATGAATAGCATATCACATCTATTGATATTTTCAATATAATTTTGTAACATTAAAAATCAAATAATCAATAGCTCTTTTAATTTCGGGAACAATATTAATAAATATAAAATATAGATAAACCCTGATACAAAAGGTACAAAAAATTAATTCTACTTATATATCCTTTAATATTATCCTTTACAGTAAATATTAACTATAAATAAATAATTAATTTATTCTCTAAAAAATACTAAAACAAAAAAGTTATTTCTATTAACAAATTAAAAATAAAATCAACAATTAAATATAAATAAAATCAAACTAATTTGAATTGCACAAATAATTCCTTAATGTAAATAAAGAATAATCCTAGATTATAGCTTGTATAATTCTAGCCCCATCTTCCGATAGGACTACTTTGTTACGACTTATCTCATCTTATTAATGAGAGTGACGGGCGATGTGTACTTAATCAAGAACATATATCATGAATAATATATATTAAACATTACAATTAAATCCAATTTCATAATCCATTGTTAATGAACTAATCCAATAATTTTATATTAAATGTAACCCATTTCAATCCTTTATATAGCTGCACCTTGACCTGACATAATTTTCAATTAAAAATTTTTGAAAATATCCTAATAAAACATTCAATTCAGACAGAGATATACAAACCATGATCTTATGTTAAAGGTAAAATGTATCGTGGATTATCGATTATAGAACAGGTTCCTCTAAAATGATTAAATTACCGTCAAATTCTTTCAATTTAAAGATCATAACTTATAATACTAAGAAATTAAATTTACATTCTCAATAATAGGGTATCTAATCCTAGTCTAAATTAAGAATATCTCATAATCTATAACCTAATTATACAAAAAAATTTCAAATTTCACTTCAAAAATTAAAGAATATAATCAAAAAATAAATATAAATAATTTTTCTAATAAAAATATTTCCGACTAATTGTATAACCGCAGCTGCTGGCACAATTTTTGCTAGTCATAAAAATGATTAACTATGTCTTAAATTACCAAATACATAAAAATAAAAGCTGCATATATATATATATAAATCCATTATTAAAACAGATAAAATTACACACAAAAATTCACATATCATATTTTATCATCCAAAAATCTCAATAAACTAGAATAAAATTTATTCTTTTTTAAGGCTATATTATGTGGGTGCGGTTTAGAATTTCCCCCTCGCTAGCTCGGTCTAACCCGGTCCATAGGTCCCCTCTGGACTAGTACAGATACTATATAATCATATTATTACATATGTAACTCAGGTCCCATATGTCAAATACTAATAGTTATTCTATTCCTAGCTCACATTGAGTTCGCTACAAATATCTAACTGTTATATCTATTTATTAGATATAATTTAATTTATGTATCTATGACTTATGTATATTCTAACCTTAGTAATATCATACCTATCTAATTCCAATAGATCAAATATTTACATATAGTGTTTCCCCCCAGACAGACGGCCCTCCGGATACCTCCGGCCCTCCTGTATACTAACAAAATTCTTCAAATATCTCCCCTGATATATCAAATTTTCTTTTCACAAGAAAGTTTATCTAAAAAACAGAATTAGATGTATGGCACATATATTTACATACCCCCTTAAACAAAGTTAAATTCTATAACAACAGCAAATTAACGCCATATTTCAGGACTAAACATTGAGATCAGACATATTACGTAAGGGTTAACAAATAAAGTTGTGTTACTCATGTATAAATATATATATATATTAGATATATTATATATATAATTCCCCATATATATATAAAAAATTCTAATTCAACACCATGATCTTATGTTAAAACATTGAGATC